TAGAGCCATCGAACCGGCCCAACCAGCAACCAGAGCTGTATGCATTATATGGACAGAAATCAATCGACCGGGATCATTCAATACGACAGTATGAACACGATACCAAGGCAAACCCATGGAAATACCTCTTTATCAAAGAAAAATAGACACTATGTAACTTTATTGCATTAGAAAAAACTATGCTATTGATATTCTCTTTTCAGTGGATTATCTCGAAGCAAGGGTTAATGTTAATATTTGTATTTGTTCTATTCTGTTGGTACTAATGGAACAATTCTGTTCGTAGGAACAAAGATAAACAGATCTATTCTATACCCAATAAGTACCAATACGCAATGGGGGTTGATCCCATTTTCTATGAGTGAATGCACCCATACTTGTTCATCATTCGAAGGCCCTATTCGTAAAAATTTTCCTTTATTCATTCTGTCTTCTTTTATGAACTTATCCAATCTAAGGATAAAATATGATGAAGGCCAATATTATGAAGACAATAAACTCATTGTTACGTTTCCATACCAAAGTGAAATAAAGTACTAAATTCTTTTTTCTGTTTTTTTATGCCTATTGGTGTTCCAAAAGTGCCTTTTCGAAATCCTGGAGAGGACGATATATCTTGGATTGACGTATAGTGCGGCTTGTCAGATATATTGGGTCATATGGTATTTTCCCGTTCTCTCCCTCGATCGAGATATCCTCTGTTTCGCCCAAGAAAGATTGATTGAATCATCAACAATTTGGAGCGTGAAGTTCAATTAGATCCATTTTATTTTTGGGGGGATCCAGATTAATATTATCAAATAATTTATGGTTGGCTTAGTTGGATCAATAAAATGAAGTATACAGGCTCCGTTTATAAAAAACCCAATTGGTAATATATGATTACTATATTGTATCATAAATGATTTTATTTATAAATAGAAATAGGAGTGATCTCAAACTGTTAATCAATCGAGTAATAGGATGAATACGTCGAATATTTGGTGAAGACATGAAATAAATAAAAAAAGGAAGTTGTAGTAAAAAGAAGTGGTATTGGGGGCATTTGTCCTATATGTGCAAATCGAAGTCGATCGGATCTTTACCCGGAGTAGAGCATAAACCTAAAAAAATTAAGAAGGCCCATTTAGAAACAAGAAAATGACATCGTGATTTGGATCGGATCTCGATGAGACAATACATCAATGATAAGTTAGTTCGATAAGTTTAATGAATTCTTTTTTTTTTTATTTTATATATATTTATATATATTATATGGAAGGGTCAAAACTCATCTTTCTTGAAAAATCGAAGAAAAAGCCCCCTCGTTTTAGAAAGAGCTTGCTATGAAAAAAAAGAGGGCTGGAATCTACACATTGATTCTTTTTCGCGATTTTTTTTAGAACCGTATGCATCAAAAGGTGCATGTACGGTTCCTGAGGGATACAATTTTATCCTAATCAACCGACTTTATCGAGAAAGATTACTTTTTTTAGGCCAAGAGGTTGAGAGCGAGATCTCGAATCAACTTATTGGTCTTATGATATATCTCAGTATAGAGGATGAAAACAAAGATCTGTATTTTTTTATAAATTCTCCTGGCGGATGGGTACTACCCGGAATAGCTATTTATGATACTATGCAATTTGTGCCACCAGAGGTACATACAATATGCCTGGGATTAGCCGCTTCAATGGGATCTTTTATCCTGGTCGGAGGAACAATTACCAAACGTCTAGCATTCCCTCACGCTTGGCGCCAATGAGTTTTTTATTTGATAGAAAAAAGCAGACTATGCCTTCGCCATATGAAATATGAATATTAAGTAATAATAGCATGGCACTTCGAATTCGATATGAGAAAATTCTTTATTGTTTTTTTTTCAAAACATTAGATTATGTATCGAAAGAGAAGTATGAGATAAAGGGTATTTCCGATTTTATCTTATCTATCGGGGGTCCGTTTCAGCGTCACAAACTTTTTGTTTTCACACCAGAAGGCTCTTAACAATCTTTATGTTATGAAAGGATACGAAAATAAAAAATAATCTTATTTGGTTCTTATTTTATTTGATCAGATCAAAAAGAAACTTTGGGATTGCTGAATCATAGAGGAAATAAATATATAACGTAACGGAGCCATCATAGTATTTTTTAACTTCTCCGAAAGGAAGGGTGGTAATTGGATCATTTACCGATCTGGATCTGACAGATCCTACATTTTTCGATGGCAGGTAAAAGTCAATTCCATTGTAGAGCCGTATGCAATTCGCAAAAGATGCCTGTACGGTTGTTCAATTCTATCTTTTTTTATTGTTATTCTTTATCTCTTCTCTTCGACTCATCATACGAGATAGAGAAATCATTTATTATGTTATATCATCAGGGTAATGATCCATCAACCGGCTGCCGCTTTTTATGAGGCACAAGCCGGAGAATTTGTCATGGAAGCGGAAGAACTACTGAAACTGCGCGAAATCATCACAAAGGTTTATGTACAAAGAACGGGCAAACCCTTATGGGTTGTATCCGAAGACCTGGAAAGGGATGTTTTTATGTCAGCAACAGAAGCCCAAACTCATGGAATTGTTGATCTTGTAGCGGTTCAATGAAAAAAGAAAGGATTTCGTGCAAATCCGTGATTTGAGATCTTCTTACCGGGTTTCATTTTCATTAAATTAAATAAAATGGGGGTAATTCATAATCATCCGGTTAGGATCGATCTAAACCAGTACATTATGTATATGATTCAGCATGCCAACTATTAAACAACTTATTAGAAACACAAGACAGCCAATCAGAAATGTCACGAAATCCCCCGCTCTTCGGGGGTGTCCTCAGCGCCGAGGAACATGTACTAGGGTGTATGTGCGACTCGTTCAGATCATGGACTGGGACGAAAAACAACTTTTCCAGTATCAATGATCAGTACCAGTGAATAGAATGGAAGAACTCCATTCACTATCTAAACTAAAAAAAAAAAGATCTATCATATTCCCCTATTGTGTATTGTGTATGAAATTTATGGTTTCCGTCGGTGCAAATACAATCACCTAAATTTAAGATAATAAGCAATTCCCCATTGGCAAAAGGGTTATCCATTAAGCGGGGAAAATCAGCAGAAAGATTGGGCTCCCACTCTTGCAAGAACGGACTAACAGGGTCAGCTACTTAGCTAACCTTCATAATTAAATACCGTTACTGTATAGGTAGATCTCATTGTGAAAGACCTATTACTGGATAATTCATGGGTAGAGCCAAAGAGTGTGAACTGTACAAGTTACCAATAAGATTTATTAAATGAAGGAAGGAGCTCCGGTGTATAGAAAGGACCTCACCGTTTAAGAAGTAACCATAGAAACGATGGAACCCACTATTTCTTTATCCATTTAATTTCAAATTGACTACTTTTTTAGTTAATTTACTATGTTTTTGATACCTAGTATCAATACTATTTCTTATTTCGAGGTGAAATGCATAGAAAAAAGAAAAAAAAATCGTGGTCGGGAAGGTTATAGTAGCAAAAGCCATTGGAATTTTTATTTTATACATTGGAAGAATCCGCTTTGTTATTAATAGACCAGGAAAGGGTACAAGGATAACTGAAAGAAAGGAAATCAATTAGTTATTCATCAAAGTTTCATTTATTCAATGACCAGAACTAGACGAGGATATATAGCTCGTAGACGTAGAACAAAAATTCGTTTATTTACATCAAGCTTTCGAGGAGCCCATTCAAGACTTACTCGAACTATTACTCAACAGAAAATCAGAGCTTTGGTTTCGACTCATCGGGATAGAGATCGGCAAAAGAGAGATTTTCGTCGTTTGTGGATCACTCGGATAAATGCAGTAATTCACGAGAATGGGGCATCCTATAGTTATAGTAGATTTATACACGATCTGTACAAGAGGCAGTTACTTCTTAATCGTAAAATACTTGCACAAATAGCTATATCCAATAGGAATTGTCTTTATATGATTTCCAATGAGATCATAAAATAAAGAGATTGTAAAGAATTCACCGGAATGATTTAATGATTTAAATAAATGGAGTTCCCCGGAGAATGAACTCCGGGAAGGTAGATTCTAAATTAGTATGATAAAATATGATAAAGTCGTCAAAATGAAGGAATATGTTCAATAAAAAAAAAAAAGGATTTCTTCTTCTTCCCCGATTATTTTTGTTTCTTACAACACAACAATCAAATCTCGATTCTTAGATTTTTCGAACAAAACATCAAATCTGCGTTTGAGTTCGAATTGGAATTTCGATTCAATTGAAGAGTAAGCCTATTTATTTCTGGTTCTAAGACCAGTAGTTCTAGCGGTCGACTCGGTTCTTTCAAATTGTTTCTCATTATTAAGAAAAGGTAACGAAGATAAAATACGAGCTTGTTTTATAGCAATAGTAATTAATCGTTGTTGTTTCAAAGTCAATCTATTCACTCGTCTAGATAATATTTTTCCTTGTTCACTAATAAATCGACTAATTAAACTCATGTTTCTATAATCAATTCGATCCCCCGATTGGATCGGGGGCAAACGCCTACGAAAAGATCGCTTGGATTTAAGAAAAGGTCGCTTGGATTTATCCATGGTTTGTTTATTCCTTATCCCGAAAATCCTATTTCGTTCGGATCAAAAATGAATTAGAATTCAGAAATAGGATTTGGTTTATTTCTATTTAAATATATGTTATATATATTATATAATATTATATACTATATTATTTTACTATATTATTTTTACTGTTCCTTGGAAGGGTGACACCTCGGTTCGATCTATTTTTTTATCTCCCCATGAATCGTATGTTTATAACAATAGGGACAGAATTTTTGCAATTCCAATCGACCGGGCGTATTGTGTCGATTTTTTTCAGTAATATATCTGGAAATGCCTGTTGATTCCTTATTAACACCGCCTCGTACACAACTAGTACATTCCAAAAGAACCCTTATTCGGGCATCTTTACTCTTGGCCATGAACCTCCTTTGTTTTTTTTTATTCATTCAAGTCTTCTATTTTCGATCCGAAGAAAGTAAGGAAAAAAAATAGAAGTTGCTAACTCAAAATCCAATTATGATATGAAGGATTTCGTTGTAATCAATATCAATAGAGTAATAGTAAATAATAAGTAATACAATGATTTCTAACTATAACTATATTTCTAATCGCAGTACAGTATTTAATTTAAGGATCTTGTATGATACTCTTGCACTAGACCAACATTTACATTTACGTTTTCCCTCTATTCTTAATTTGATTCGAGTCTGAACCCGAGTTTCGCTGAGGTTAAATCCACTTTTATTCTTTCTCTTACTCGTCCCTTATAAAATTCTAAAAAAGAGAAAAAAAGAGGAGGGGGAAAGGAATTAGTCACAGATATTTGATTGTATCTCTAATATTCTTCACCCCTTCTCATGTTAATTAAAAAAAGGGAATGTCAACGCATCCGGGAATAAACGATTAATCTCTATCAATAGACCTGCTAAGGACCCGAACCATATAGTACTTAGTACCGGTGCCGTGGAAAGATATGTTTTTAGATCTCGCATTTAAAATCCTCCTTATTTATTGTAATACATAATGGTAATACATATATGATCAGATGCATATGGACCACTTGTATTTGTACACAGAATTCCCGATTCAAATTGAAGATTCGCTAGATAAGATTTTCTTTTTCTTAAAACATAAAAAGAAGTTTCTTTACTCCTGAGCATTCCCCAAAAATATTCATTTATTTTTTATTTCATTTTTAGGGTGGGTTTCATATTTTATATGTATATAAGTCTTTTATTATTATATGTTAATATATAATAATATGATAAAAAAAAAAAGAAGAAATGGGAAGAAAAATTGTGTATATCAATGGAGGAAATAAGGATGTGGAAAACAAGACAGGTATTCTCTACAATGACACTGTAGACCAATTGAAAGGGATGTAGCGCAGCTTGGTAGCGCGTTTGTTTTGGGTACAAAATGTCACGGGTTCAAATCCTGTCATCCCTACCTATTACTTCTCCTCTGAGCAGTAACGAAGAATCAATTGAGATCAATTAAAATTGGATATACATAATTTTTCATTTTATGATACTATAATAGTATATGCATACAAGATGTGTTGGAGTTACAAAAAGAATCCTTTTCTTTATAGTCTTATCTATTGTGATAAGAAAACGCTCTTAGTTCAGTTTGGTAGAACGTGGGTCTCCAAAACCCAATGTCGTAGGTTCAAATCCTACAGAGCGTGATTCCGTTTTTGTTAGTTGGAATTACACTGAACTAACTTCACTAACTTGAACAGCAATCTGAATTTGACCTCCTGTGGATTAAAGAATAAAGAAAAGAGGAGGTCAATCAAAAAAAGAGATGTTAATTAATCAAAGGTCCAACTGATCACCACGTCTGTATTGTAAATATGCAGTTACGAATAATCCAGCCAAAGTAATAGGAATTAGACCTAAGACGATTCCAAATAGAAAAACTTCAATCATTTCATTTCAATTTGTTTGAAAAGGGGAAAAGAGAGGTAATATCTATCCCTAAATCTTAATCCGAATTGCCCATGAATCGCAATGACCAAGAATTGGCAATTGACACGGTAAGGAACTCATAGAATACATGGAATCTCACGGAAAGGTTTCTCTTTATGAATTGTTTATTCGATTAATTTCAAATAAGTCGTATCTTGCTTAGACCAATAAATAGGACTGAGGTTATAGTTGAAGCCGCTAGTAGAAAACCGAAATAACTAGTTATAGTAGGCATGAAGGAGCTAAATGAAATATGTTCTTTATTATACATATGTTTATAAAGCACTTACCTAAGTTTCCATTTTTGCGAGATACGAGGATAAACAAAAATACCAATTGAAAGAATAAGTTAAATTGAAAGTTTTTGATTCATCAATCAATTATTATAGGCGGCACTAACAAAGATAGAGTGACAGAGGTATAAAAAGAAATCGATTCATTATCTGTGGCATCTACCCATACCGTGATTCCGAATCAACAGATTCATTGAGCAACTCTTGAGTAAACTAATAATAAAATAAGAACTGTGCCGTGTAACTTCGTTCAAAAATGAAACTTTCTTTGCGTCACTATGAAACAAAATTAGAAAATCATTTCTATTTTGATCATTTCTTTTTTAATTGTATCGAATACATTTTATATTTTGGAACGAAGAGTGCCCTTATAACAATAAAATCTTTTCTTTTACTTTTTACTTTAATTTTAACTCATTAGATTCAATAGTAGGTTCATTCACATAGTATCTCGAATGAGAAAAAAAAAAAGATATCGCACGATCAGATCACTCGAAAAAATAAAATCTGTATTTTGGTTCAATTAGATTCTAAAAAATTCCTATTATCTTTTCCTTTATAGGTTCCACATTTTGTCTTTCCATATTATAACTTCTAGTTAGGTAGTTAGGTCAAGAAAGAACCCTTAGATCTAATACAACAATGCGTGCTTCGCGAATATTGATTGTTCCCATTATTTTATTCATTGTT